AAATGTTGGTTCAATTCGATCTTGTCTAACAATAAGTTAGAACATAGGTGTGGACTAAGTAAATCAATGGATAGTCTTGATGGTATTGGACATACTAGTGGACGTAATGAACCTATTCTAAATGATGCGGAGAAAAGGATTCCTAGTTGGAGTGATAGTGGCAGTTATAGTTTCGGTAATATTAATTATCTAGATTATTTATTTGATAGCAGAAATATTTTTAGTTTGATCTCTGATGATACTTTTTTAGTTAAAAATAGTAATGGTGACAGTTATTCTGTATATTTTGATATTGAAAATCAGATTTTTGAGATTGACAATGCTAATTCTTTTTTGAATGAACTAGAGATACTTTTTTATAGTTATTTGAATAGTGAGTCTAAGAGTAGCAATTACTACTATTATTATTCCATGTATGATACTCAATCTAATTGGAATAATCACATTAATAGTTGCATTGATAGTTATCTTCGTTTTGAAATCAGTCTTAATAGTGACATTTACAGTGGTATCGACAGTTACATTTATAGTTTCATTTGTACGGAAAGTCAAACTATAAGTAGTATTGAAAGTGAAAATTCGAGTAGTACTAGTAGCAGTTATCTCAATGAAAGAGGAAGCTCTAATGATTTCGATATTGAAAGAGGAAGCTCTAATGATTTCGATATTGAAAGAGGAAGCTCTAATGATTTCGATATTGAAAGAGGAAGCTCTAATGATTTCGATATAAATACAAAATACAGAGAGTTATGGGTTCAATGCGAGAATTGTTATGGATTAAATTATAAAAAATTTTTTTGGTCAAAAATGAATATTTGTGAATACTGCGGATATCATTTGAAAATGAATAGTTCAGATAGAATCAAACTTCTTATTGATCCTGACACTTGGGAGCCTATGGATGAGGATATGGTCTCTATGGATCCCATAGAATTTCATTCAGAAGAGGAACCTTATACAGATCGCATCTTTTTTTATAAAAAAAAAACGGGTTTAACTGAAGCTGTTCAAACGGGCATAGGTCAACTAAATAGTATTCCCATAGCAATTGGAGTTATGGATTTTCAGTTTATGGGAGGTAGTATGGGATCCGTAGTAGGTGAGAAAATAACCCGTTTGATCGAGTATGCTATTAATCGATCTCTACCTGTCATTATTGTGTGTGCTTCTGGAGGAGCACGCATGCAAGAAGGGAGTTTGAGCTTGATGCAAATGGCTAAAATATCTTCTGCTTCATATGATTATCAATCAAATAAAAAGTTATTCTATGTATCAATCCTTACATCTCCTACAACTGGCGGAGTTACAGCAAGTTTTGGTATGTTGGGAGATATCATTATTGCTGAACCTAATGCCTATATTGCGTTTGCGGGCAAAAGAGTAATTGAACAAACATTGAAAAAGACAGTACCTGACGGTTCACAAGAGACTGAGTATTTATTCGATAAGGGCTTATTCGACCCAATCGTACCACGTAATCTTTTAAAAGGTGTTCTCAGTGAGTTATTTCAACTACAGGGTTTCCTTCCCTTGAATCAAGATTAAAAAAAAAATATTTTAATTTAAAATTAAAAAGGGGTTGAAATTCTTCATTTTAAAATGGAAGTATAGCACTAGGTTCAGTTATTTTGATTTGTAGCGAATAAGCATTTAGTTTATTGTAATCAAAAAAACAAAACTAGGAAGATGGTGTTTTCTTTTGGGACATCAGTTATAAGTGTAGTAAGAGTCAGAAGTTTTGGATAATTACTTTTTTACCCGAATCCATTTTTTTATTCTACCCCCCTTCCTGATTAGGAATAAGCATCTCTCTATCGACAAGATAAAAAAGAGTTTCTTTCTCCTTCTGAGAAATCGGGTAAATAAAAAAAAATTTATCCCTACTTTATGACATATTCATATTATAGAACAACGAAAAATATATAAAAAAATATAGAAAAAAAATAAAATATAAAAACAAATCAAATTCAAATATAGAATATAGAATCAAATAATCAAACTAAGAAGAATATAAGAATGAATATAGAATGATAATAAAGAATAATAAGAATATAGAATATAAGTTATTTCTATTTACCGAGAACCCCTGTTTTTCACTAGGAATCCCTGTTTTGTTTGTTGGATAAGATTGGTTAAAGTCGCGAATTCATAAAAAATTCTTTTCTTTCAAAACAAACAAAGGTTTTTTGAAAGAAAAGATATAAATAAAATTAAGGATGGGAAAAGAAGAATAAAATTTATGAAAGTGGACTGTCATACATATTCGTGTAGAAAGAGGAATAGGTAAACTTCATTTAGTTCTACATTCCTTGTACTTATTTATTTTTATTTTTATTATTAAGTACTTTAATATTAAGAATATTAAGATTATATTCATATTTTTTATAATAGGTAGACGTATCATAAGATATCTTTATAATTATAATAGGTACAAATATGAAATCGAGGTACCCGTTCTATGATAGATTTTAACTTTCCCTCTATTTTGGTTCCTTTAGTGGGCCTAGTCTTTCCGGCAATCGCAATGGCTTCTTTATCTCTTTATGTCCAAAGAAATAAGATTGTCTAAAAATGATGGGACCAAATCTCATCAATTTATTTCAACGCTGGATCATCATACAAATACTTTTTTAGTGTAATATGGTAGGATATATGATATGTGGCCTTTCCGAAAACAAACGGAAAAATTGTTATGTATACTGATGCATAATATATGCATTAATGTATGTATATGCGGTTATAGCTTAATCAATATCAATTAAATTCAAAATGATCAGCAAATATTTTTTAAAAATCTTTGAAATAGAAACTCAATGTATCTAACCAATTATTCCTAATGGTTCATGTCAGAATACTGCTAGTTGATGGAAGTTATTTCGGAATCAAGCAAGAAAAGTCAAATCTATTTGGGTTATTTTCTCAATTCTAATCGAATGCAACTGGATCTAGTATAGTATGAATTGGCGATCAGAACATATATGGATAGAACTTATAACGGGGTCTCGAAAAACAAGTAATTTTTGCTGGGCCTGTATCCTTTTTTTAGGTTCACTAGGATTCTTAGTGGTTGGAACTTCCAGTTATCTTGGTAGGAATCTGATATCCGTATTTCCTTCTCAGGAAATTGTTTTTTTCCCACAAGGGATCGTGATGTCTTTCTATGGAATCGCAGGTCTATTCATTAGTTCTTATTTGTGGTGCACAATTTCATGGAATTTAGGTAGTGGTTATGACCGATTCGATAGAAAAGAAGGGATAATGTGCTTTTTTCGTTGGGGATTCCCTGGAAAAAATCGTCGCATCTTCCTTCGTTTCTTTCTGAAAGATATCCAATCAATCAGAATAGAGGTGGGAGAGGGTCTTTTTACTCGTCGTGTCCTTTATATGGAAATCCGGGGTCAAGGAGCCATTCCCTTGACTCGTACTGATGATAATTTTAATCCACGAGAAATTGAACAAAAAGCTGCCGAATTGGCCTATTTCTTGCGCGTACCAATTGAATGAAATGAACTGAAGAAGAAATCTCAGCATGAGAGAAGAACTTACTAATTATCTTTTTAAGACAACTGCAGCTTCTTAAAAATGTTCATTCCGACAAAGGATGCTATATTCTATTTTACCGTTCCGTTGAGGCAGCAGTTCACATACATTATACATCTCAAATACAAATAAAAAAACCAGGAGGACGCATAAAGAATAAAAAAAATATAAAAATATAATAATTATATAATTATTAATTATAATATAATAATAATTTATATATAATATAATATATATTAAGTATTAAGATAAGTATTAAGAATAAGTATTAAGAATTTAAGTATTAATATAAACTATAAACTATTTGTACACCAAAAGTACACCAAAATATACGCATATACATGGCCCCCAGCTTAACTCTTTTATACTAATTAAAGGTCTAATAAGTTTCATTAAGAAGTCTAATCTAAGTTAAGTATAGATTCATCAAATATCTTACCTTTTGTTTTCGTAAAAACAGAATTCTTCCTTTTAGTTCCCTGATTTTGAATTGATACCCTATCCCCGTGCTGCGATTAAAAAGTTAAATCTTTCGAATTCGAAATAGAAATAAAAGAATTAAAGGATCTGGTAGGGTTCGTCTTAAAATAAAAATAATATTCGTTACTTAAAATGGATTTTCGAGTCTTCATCGAAAGGAATAAATGAAGATGGAATTGGTTACAATTTTCCTAATTGGATTCAGGAATTTCTCTATAACTTAAGTGACACAATAAAAGCTTTTTCTATTCTTTTAGTTACTGATTTATGGATCGGATTCCACTCGACCCATGGTTGGGAACTAATGATTGGTTCGATATACAACGATTTTGGATTGGCTCAGAACGATCAAATTATATCTGGTCTTGTTTTCACTTTCCCAGTTATTCTAGATACAATTGTGAAATATTGGATCTTCCATTTTTTAAATCGTGTATCTCCTTCCCTTGTAGTAATTTATCATTCAATGAATGAATGAAGAATTCATTAGATCTCTTGATATCAATCAAATCAGACTTTTGCTTCGTGTATAAAGAAATCGTTTTAAATCTTACTTATTTTTTATACTTCTACCTTTTCAGTTCAAGGTATTCATACCATATTCCACCAGTACAATTCTTTCAGTACAATCAATACAATGGCAAACTTGTGGATAGGGAATTCTATTAGCTACCTATCGAATTTATTGTAGAAATTCCGGGATCTATGATTGGACTATGCAAAATAGAAATACTTTTTCTTGGGTAAAAGAACAGATGACTCGATCCATTTCTTTATCGATCATGATATATGTAATAACTCGAGCATCTATTTCAAATGCATATCCCATTTTTGCGCAGCAGGGTTATGAAAATCCACGAGAAGCGACTGGTCGAATTGTATGTGCCAATTGCCATTTAGCTAATAAGCCCGTGGATATTGAAGTTCCGCAAGCTGTACTTCCTGATACTGTATTTGAAGCAGTTGTTCGAATTCCTTAT